CTTGGGGATAGAGGGACTTGAACCCTCACGATTTTCAAATTCGACGGATTTTCCTCTTACTATAAATTTCATTGTTGTCGGTATTGACATGTAAAACGGGACTCTCTCTTTATTCTTGTCCGATTAATCTTCAAAAGATCTATCAAACTCTGGAATGAATCCTTTGATCACTGAATATTCAAATTCGATTCTTTTTTCAACTTCAATTGGAATTTCTTCACAATAATTCTTCAATTTTTCATAGATTTTTTGATCTCTATCATTCTAATTAATAGTAATTAATAGAAATAAGAACAAAATGAAGAATAGAAAAATATTCTTAATAGTATAGTAGTAGAATAATAGAATGAATAAATAGATAGATTAGGAATCTAAGAACAAAATGAAGAATAGAAAAATATTCTTAATAGTATAGTAGTAGAATAATAGAATGAATAAATAGATAGATTAGGAATCTAATTCCTAAGAGAATCTAATATATTCTATAGATAGATCTAGAATAATATAATAGATCTAATAGATAATAGTAGATAATAGAAATAGAAGATTTGGGTTGTGATTAATCGTTTACTATATCAGTATGTATACGTAACGTAGTCAATTTCATTCGTTAGAACAGCTTCCATTGAGTCTCTGCACCTATCCCTTTTTCTCAAAAAAAAAATGACCTATCCCTTTTTCTCAAAAAAAAAAGATTTGGCTCAGGATTGCCCATTTTTAGTTCCAGGGTTTCTCTGAATTTGGAAGTTACCACTTAGCAGGTTTCCATACCAAGGCTCAATCCAATCAAGTCCGTAGCGTCTACCAATTTCGCCATATCCCCCTTTGCTTTGAGACAAGGATCCAGTTGGAATTCCATCCAACTCTTTCATTGATCGTGGCACTCTTGAATTCATTAGGTAATGATTCCTATATCGAAAAAGTGTATGCTGCTATTTTCTTTTTTGCCCACCTTCTCTCTATTCTATATTCTATCATTTCATCTCTATTGGATGAACCCTGTTTGTTTCAATCCGAAATGATTCTATCATTGATGTATCCGCAATTCAATATGGATAGATATATCCCACATATATCTGTGGCTTTCCTACTCCTTCATTTTTGAAGTGCAGTTTTTAATAGTGGAACGGTCGATTCTTTTTTTTTTGTCCTCTTGTGTATAATGAGAGAATCAAAATTTTTCTCATTTTGAGTCATTTAGTTTCGTTACGCGAAATTTAGATTTCTAGTTCCACGATTAGAATGATACCATTCTAATGATCATAAATGAATTATTCAGAATATGATTTGAATTATTATCAAATGAAATGATCCTAATATTATTGAAGATTGAATTTCAGATTTGATTTATTGTATTGATTTCATATTCATATTAATCATCATCATAATAGTAAGAATTGAAATTCTTTAATCCATAATTGAATTTCTATTTAGATATCTAATTTATCTAGATCTAAATAGTTTTCTTTTCTATTTTAGAAATAGAGTCTAAAATCTATAACTTCTAACTAAGAAATAGAAGAAATTTCAATAATAAATAAATGAAATAAAAAAAGAAGAAGAATCAATAGGTAATAGTTAAGATCCGATAGTTTCCTTTATTCTGTATTCCTATACACTTTGCTCTTATATCGGCCCGCTTAGCTCAGAGGTTAGAGCATCGCATTTGTAATGCGATGGTCATCGGTTCGATTCCGATAGCCGGCTCTTTTTCTTTATCTATTTTTTTCTTTCCATGATTTAAAATCTCTGCTCTCGCTTTCTCTAAATGTGGGGTCACCGATCTATTATGTCATGGTAACTTTCAGCTATATCTATGAATAAAAAAGTTGACTAGAACAATTAGATCTCTAAAGAAGGAATTGGAAAACGTAGCCTTCACTTGAATTTTCTATATATACAAAAAATCCGAATATTGATAAAATTTCTCTTATTCTATTCTGTTTTGTAGGATTTTAGTAGATTGATAGATTAAGTTTTGCTTTGCTGATCCTTTAGTTCAGTCTGAATTTCGATTTTTTTGCCAGATGAAAGTGAATCAAAAAGGAGTCTTTATATGTCTCGTTACCGAGGACCTCGTTTCAAAAAAATACGCCGGCTGGGGGCTTTACCGGGACTAACTAGTAAAAGACCCAGATCCAGAAGTGATCTTCAAACCCAATTGCGCTCTGGAAAAAGATCGCAATATCGTATTCGTTTAGAAGAGAAACAGAAATTGCGTTTTCATTATGGTCTGACAGAGCGACAATTACTTAAATATGTGCATATTGCTGGAAAAGCCAAAGGGTCAACAGGCCAGGTTTTACTACAACTACTTGAGATGCGTTTGGATAACATCCTTTTTCGATTAGGTATGGCTTCGACCATTCCTGGAGCCAGACAATTAGTTAACCATAGACACATTTTAGTTAATGGTCGTATAGTGGATATACCAAGTTATCGTTGCAAACCTCGAGATATTATTACTACGAAGGATAAAGAAAGATCAAAAGCTCTGATTCAAAATTATCTTGTTTCATCCCCCCACGGGGAATTGCCAAACCATTTGACTATTGACTCCTTACAATATAAAGGATTTGTAAATCAAATAATAGATAGTAAATGGATCGGCCTGAAAATAAATGAGTTGTTGGTCGTAGAATATTATTCTCGTCAGACTTGATTCTAACGAAAATAACAAGGTTCATACAATTTTGACTCCTTTCACTGAAATAAATAGAGTACCTTGTGCCCTGTCTCATTTACGTATCACAAAAGAATCGGCAATAGGATTCTTTTTCTTTTTTCTTCTTTTCAATATCCATTTTCTATTTGTATTTTACCTATCAAAGGGATGTAATTAGGGATAGAGAATCTCTATGAAATAAGGGTCTTACTGTTAGAATAATGATATCAATTCTTATTTTATTTGATACATTGTAGTCGGTAACTCGGTAACGTGGATGAATGAAAAGAAACGGAGAGAGGGGGATTCGAACCCTCGGTAAACAAAAGTATACATAGCAGTTCCAATGCTACGCCTTGAACCACTCGGCCATCTCTCCTACAGAATGTTATTCTTGACCAAAACTCGAATGAATAGCGAGTCATTCATCTTAATTGTAGTACAGATGTGACCGCCCGATGGTTCCATAAGAAGCAATTTTTTTCCAATTTACTATTTATCAAAAAAAGCTTCTTTCATCAGCTACCCCATTGATCTATTAAAAATTCATGAATCGTCCAATGAATTTTTCTATTTCAATTGTATGGTGTGGCACATACACGTTATGCAAACAAAAAAGATGGTTACTTTATTTGAATTTGATTTTATCATGGAATCTACAATTCCTTTTTTGTGGGATCTTTTTCCCGAAGGGGGATGAGAAGAATTATAGAATGAATTGCTAATTATGCCTAGATCTCGAATAAATGGAAATTTTATTGATAAGACTTCTTCAATTGTAGCCAATATTTTATTACGAATAATTCCGACAACTTCAGGAGAAAAAAAGGCATTTACCTATTACAGAGATGGTGCGATTTGATTTTTTTCTTGTTTTTTTTTACCCCTAAGTTTTACGAGAAAAAAACGTAGTTAGGAATAGAAAAAAAATTAGTTAAAGAAACCTACGCTTGGTGAAGGTGAAGTTTGGAGATAGAGCAATTCCTTCTGTCGTGTATCCTCGATTGATGCATCCTTAGATTCTTCAATTATAATTATAGATTTTAGTATTGAGCGAAAGGTTACATCTATAGGTTCTGTATTGGAGGTCAATCCTACTTTATTTAGTGCCAATAGGTGGCATCGGGGAAAAAGCACTACACCTAGGAATCAACAACACAAAAACTTTGTTCTAAATAACCCTTTTCCTTATCGGTATCGGGACTAAAAAGAATGGTTGGGAAAACAAAGATCCATCTCATTCGTACTTTTGGTACCCGTATAACCATCAAAGACCGTTGAAGTGACTAATTCCTGGAAATCTTAAGCGTTGAGTACAAAGAAATTTTTGGAGTTACCTTTTCTATCTAGCACTAATACGATTGCTGTTAAGAAAAAACCTCTTGTGGGAAGGCTGGCTAGAAATTTCTTGTAAAAATACCAGCTCCTGTGAGTTCATAATTAGAATAGTGAAATTTTGATTACATGAATTATTCCCTTTAGTACTATGCACAGAAGGGAGGAGCCGTATGAGATGAAAATCTCACGTACGGTTCTGGAACGGAGATTCTTTTACTAGAATGAACGACCGTAACGGATGTCGGCTCAATCCGAAGGAAATTATGCAGAAGCTTTACAGAATTATTATGAAGCTACGCGACCAGAAATTGATCCCTATGATCGAAGTTATATACTCTATAACATAGGTCTTATACACACAAGCAACGGAGAGCATACAAAAGCTTTGGAATATTATTTCCGGGCACTAGAACGAAATCCATTTTTACCACAAGCTTTTAATAATATGGCCGTGATCTGTCATTACGTGCGACTATCTTCACTATAGAAAGAAGGAAAAAAAGAGAAAATCGTCTAGTAAATACTAGACGAAAAAATAGGCTTTCTACATATGCATCGTCCAAAATAACGATTTTTAGAAGCTGTAGCAAGGAAAGATACTTCGCGAGAACCAAAAAAATCGGAAGAAATAGGTATGGCCTATATACTATATTCTATGGATAAAGAGTCGAATTGATATAGAAAGCACCGTAAAGATCCATTAGTAAGCTATTATTTGGTCAATACAGTTCAGAACTGCTTACTTATGTCATGATATGGGATAAAGAAGTGAGACATCAACTTATGTAATAGAGTTGATCTACTAAAGTATTGAGCAGCGGTGTAGCATCAGATCCCAAAGATAGTAAGTTCTTTTTTCTTAACGGAGGAAAGTCTTTTTCAAAGATTCTATATAAATAAAAATCTCATATATCATATATGAGATATGAAACCGAGATAGTTACCTTTTAGAAAATTCTAACGATATCGGGGGATATCTATACTTCATTTTTCTAAA